ACAAAAAAAAGAAAAAATAAACATATAAAGCAACGGAGCCATCATAGTATTTTTGAACTCCTCCGAAAGGAAGGATGGCAATTTGATTATTTACCCATCTGAGTCTGATAGATTCTATTTTCTCTTTCTTCAATAGAAAGGAGGGGGGTCAATTTTCTTGTAGAGCCGTATGCACAAAAGATGCCTGTACGGTTGTTCAATTCTATCTTTTTTCTATTCTTTATCTTTCTTTTCTCTTTGCTTTATCATGCGAGATAGGGGAAGCTTTTATTTTGTTATATCATCAGGGTAATGATACATGAACCTTATAGTGCTTTTTATATGGCACAAGTAGGCGAATTTGTCATGGAAGCGGTAGAACTGATGAAACTGCGTGAAACCCTCACAAGGGTTTATGCAGAAAGAACGGGCAAACCCTTCTGGGTTGTACACGAAGATATGGAAAGAGATATTTTTATGTCAGCAACAGAAGCCCAAGCTTATGGAATTGTTGATTTTGTAGCGGTTCAAGGAAAATAACATGGATTTCGCGCAAATCTGTGATTTGAGATTTTATCTTCGAATTGAATATTCTATTAAATAGAAGTAATTCACCATCATTCGGTTAGGATCAATCTAAACCAACCCATCATATTATGTATACGATTCAACATGCCAACTATTAAACAACTTATTAGAAATACAAGACAGCCAATCAGAAATGTCACGAAATCCCCCGCTCTTCGGGGGTGCCCTCAGCGTCGAGGAACATGTACTAGGGTGTATGTGCGACTCGTTTAGATCATGAGCTGGCACAAAAGCAAGAAAACTACTTTTACAGTATCAATGATCAGTACCGGTGAATGGGATAGGATGGAAAAAGGAACTCCATCCATTATTAAAAAAAAAAAACTCTACCATATCCCTCTATTGTGTATGAAGTTTATGGTTTCCGTTGGTGTAAATCCAATCACCTGAATTTAAGATGATAAGAAATTCTCCATTGGTAACAAATGGTTATCCATTAAGCGGAGGAAATCTTATTTAAACGGACTAAGAGGGTCAGCTACCCAGCAAACTTTCATAATTAAATACCGTTACTGTATAGGTAGATCTGATTGTGAAAGACCTATTACTGGATAATTCATGGGTAGAGCCAAAGCGTGTGAACTATACAAGTTCCCAATAACATCAATTAGTTGATTAAATAGTAAATTAAAGTATAAAGTAAAGGCTCCGGTGTATAGAGAAGACCTCACCGTTTAAGAAGTAACCATAGAAACGAAGGAACCCACTATTTCTTTTTTTATTTCTTTTATTTACTATATTTTTGATACCTAGGAAAATACAATTTCTTAGTTCTGTCTTATTTCGCAGTGAAATACCTAAAAAAAAAATCGTGGTCGGGAAGGTTAGAGTAGCCAAAGCCATTGGAATTTTGATTTTATACATTGGAAAAATTCGTTTTGTTATTAATAGACTAGGAAGGGGGAAAAGAATAACTGAAAGAAAGGCAATCAATTAGTTATTCGTCAAAGTTTCATTTATTCAATGACCAGAATTAAACGGGGATATATAGCTCGGAGACGTAGAACAAAAATTCGTTTATTTGCATCAAGCTTTCGAGGGGCTCATTCAAGGCTTACTAGAACTATTACTCAACAGAAAATAAGAGCTTTAGTTTCGGCTCATCGGGATAGGGATAGGAAAAAGAGAGATTTTCGTCGTTTGTGGATCACTAGGATAAACGCAGTAATTCGCGAAAGGGGAGTATCCTATAGTTATAGTAGATTAATACACGATCTGTACAAGAGACAGTTGCTTCTTAACCGTAAAATACTTGCACAAATAGCTATATCAAATAGGAATTGTCTTTATATGATTTCGAACGAAATCATAAAGGAAGTAGATTGGAAAGAATCCACCAGAATAATTTAAATGGAGTTACCCGGAGAATGAACTCCGGGAAGGTAGAGTAGAAATTAGTATGAGAAAATATACTAAAGTAGTCAAAATGAATGAACACGTTCAATTCAATAAAAACAGATTTCTTTTTTTCCGATTCATTTTTTCTTACGACACGATACTCAAATCTAGATTCACTCAAATCTAGATTCACTCAAATCTAGATTCTTGTAATTATGATTCAAGTGAAGAAAAAGTAAGCCTATTTATTTCGGGCTTTAAAACCAGTAGTTCTAGCGGTCGACTCGGTTCTTTCAAATTGTTTCTCATTATTGAGAAAAGGTAACAAAGATAAAATACGAGCTTGTTTTATAGCAAGAGTAATTAATCGTTGTTGTTTCAAGGTCAATCTATTCACACGTCTTGATAATATTTTTCCTTGTTCACTAATAAATCGACTAATTAAACTCATGTTTCTATAATCAATTCGATCCCCCGATTGAATCGGGGGCAAACGCCTACGAAAAGATCGCTTGAATTTAAGAAAAGGTCGCTTGGATTTATCCATGGTTTGTTTGTTTAATTTATTCCTTATCCCTAAAATCCTATTTCTTCA